ATAGAAGAGAAAAGTCATACAAAGTTATATACAAATCACTACCCCCTTTTTTGTATTTCCTTAATTTATTTCCTTAATTGAATTTCGGTTGATTAAGACGAAGTTCCTTAAAAACCTCTGCCTTCTTTAAAATATCCTGAACAGTTTCTGTAGGTTGAGCCCCTTTTTCAAGGAAATATAAAATAGCAGGAACATTTAAATAAGTTTGATTCTTTATCGGATCATAAAAACCCACTTTCTGAAGATCTTTTCCTTCTCTTCGGGATCGAACATCAATTGCAACGATTCGATAGACGGCTCATTGGGATAGATGTAGATGAACAACACCCCCCCTAGAAACGTATAGGAAGCTTTCTCCTCGTACGGCTCGAGAAAAATGATTGATTCGAAGTTTTGTCTCTGTATGGAATTCTATCTAAGAAATGACAACTGGATCCATAAAATGATCAAAGCAATTAAAGATCTAAGTCTTTTTTTCTTCGTTCTTCCTTAAAATGAAAAAGAAACCATTCATACTCTCATAACTCAAGTTGGATAACTTTCAAACAGTTCAAAGGAAAATCTTTCGGCACTTTCATTTATTGAGCGGTCTTTCCTCCTTTTTTGTTTGTCTCGTTTAAAATCGGATTCTTCAGTCTGATCCAGTTATTAAGACAATTAAAAAGGTGTTTCCTTGTTCTGGGATCCTTTATCTTTGTTTTATTTTAAATCATTGGGTTTAGACATTACTTCGGTGCTTTTTAATCCTTTCAAAATGGCAGCAACATACCCTTTTTGCGATTTTTATGAAAGAATCCTACAAGATGATGGATTCCCTCGTGAAACACTTTGGATCGAAAAAGTTTGATCAATTCCAATAAATTTTTTCATTTTAAACTTGCTCGAATTGGATTCTTTCGATTTCCATACCTAAGATATATTTACGAAGTTGTTTCAATTTTTTTATTGATTGGCATTAACCCTAGACCCTTGCCCCGAGAAATAAATTAATACTTTCTACTCGAGCTCCATCATGGACTATTTACATTCCAAGACAACAAAAAACGAGGGGTTCTAGTGAAACAGAACCCATGATGTCGAGCTAAGAGCACCTTCATTCCTACAAAAAATGGTGGATGTACAAATCCACAACGGATCGTGTCCTTCAAGTCGCACGTTGCTTTCTACCACATCGTTTCAAACGAAGTTTTACCATAACATTCCTCTAAGAACCGGTATGGAATTGATTCAATTATGGAATCATGAATAGTCATTGGTTGGGCTGATGTATAAACACCATAATCTAAAGTATTTTCTATATCTTCTATATCTATAGTCTATAGATATAAATAATACTATAGATATAGGTGGATAAATATTTTTCTGAAGAAGTCTTAGTAAGACCCCATCGCTAATATTAAATTGTCTAACATTATAATATTAATTAATAAATATATATAATAAATAATTTATTTATATAAATAAAATAAGACGAATAAACGAATTCTTTTTGATTCTGCATCTTCACGTGACTTAATAGGAGAGAAAGATTCAGCTTCTAAGGAATGATTTAAACTATTTCTCTTTCGAAATTTCGAATCAATTTCGAAAGTTCCCCTCTCGACATCATTATTCCAAGAAAATTTGATAGTTAAAAATAACTTTTGATCATCTTAGGAAAAAAGATAAGTCTTTTTTTTTTTCATCTGATTGATAAAATCCAAAGAATGGGGAGGGTTTCGTATCTATCAATTCGATCAAATAGACTGAGCAATTGTCACTGTTTATAGATATTGAAATGAACGCCTTCCCATCACTGATTAACTCCTATCTACCCCATTCTAGGGGACTGATGCAGCATAAATCAAAAGAAGGGGATGTCCTAGTCTTTTTTATTTTTACGAAATGCGAGCTGTCTGGGCACAAAGCCAAACAAGCCCAGATTAAGTCCAGTTTTTGCCCCTTTTTTTCTATTTTAGCCTACCTCATTGATTAAGAATTAAGAGACTTAGTGAATTGAATTAGTACCAAAAACCCCCTCTTGGCGAAAAGTCAAGAAATCTACAAAAAAGAAAATTGAATCTAATTAGGCTAATTTAGGGGGTAGAGAATATGAGATAGGGAATATGGATTCTTTCGTATCTCGATTCAGTTTTTGAAAAAAAAAAACGATTCATCGAAGAAAAAAATCAGAAACAACAATCACATTCCAGCTAACATTTCGATTTTAAACAGAACATTGTTAAAAAAGCAATCTATATTGTCAGAGAATATATATGTTCTGGGACGGAAGGATTCGAACCTCCGAATAGCGGGACCAAAACCCGTTGCCTTACCACTTGGCCACGCCCCATTTAGATTTCTATGCGATACTAATAAAGTATATTGCTGGTTTTGTTTGTTTGTCAACTCTAGCCCAAATATCTATAGAATCGATTAGATTGGTATTCGGATTTTTCTATGTTTTTGGTATGTGTAGATATAGAATTCAACTTAATTTATTGATCATTACATATAATTC